ATCCCATCCTCATTTTATGGGATGACTGCGGTCTATGTCAATTTCAATTAAAGAGACAAGAGAGGTATTACAAAGTTTTCTCGAAGTTCTCTAAGTTGTTGGATCTGCAAAAAGACGACTTTCTAAGTCTCAGTGTGAGTAATGCTTTTGATTGTGAATGGTTCAAATAGGGATTCCCTGCTGAATTTGGATGTGGGTTCTATATTAGAATTATATCCCATTTCATTTCAAAGAATCCGTAAAGAAATTTTGACCCGCTAACGGAAAAGGGGATAGCATAATTGGGAGTCAAATAAGCCTTTTTGGGGATAGAGGGACTTGAACCCTCACGATTTTTAAAGTCGACGGATTTTCCTCTTACTATAAATTTCATTGTTGCCGGTATTGACATGTGGAATGGGACTCTATCTTTATTCTCGTCCGCTTAATCAGTTCTTTTAAAGAACTATCGGACTTTGGAGTTAATGATTTGATGAATGAATATTCGACTCTTTCTTCAATGTGGAATCAATTCACATCAATTCTTCCATTTTTCATAGAAAAAAATACAGATACAGATGTGGGTCATCTAATCATTTGATATAGTATTCAATAGATACGTTTATCCTTCATCTTTTCTGAGGTTTCGATGGAAAGATTCCTGCAGTCAACTCCATTTGTTAGAACAGCTTCCATTGAGTCTCTGCACCTATCCTTTTTTCTTTTTCGAAACCTTTGTTTTCAGAAAACAGGATTTGGCTCAGGATTGCCCATTATTATTAATTCCGGGGTTTCTCTGGATTTGAAAGTTATCACTTAGTAGGTTTCCATACCAAGGCTCAATTCAATTAAGTCCGTAGCGTCTACCGATTTCGCCATATCCCCCCCTTTTCTTTTGTTTTGAAATTAGAATAGTATTATTCTATCATTACTTTTTTCTTTCATTTCTACCAGAACCCTTGAATTTTTAGATAGCGATTACTATCTCGAAAAAAGTATTCTCCTTCTTTCCTTAAAGGAAACCATATTTGATCCAATCAAATTGGATTTTATCATTTCTATATGGGCAATTCAATATGCATTGATATATACCCGATATATATGTTTCTGTTCCTGCTTCTTTTCCAATTCTATTTTGGAGACTTGAACGGTCGATTTTTTTGTTAACTTCCCCTTTGACGAATGAAAGCTGCAGTCTGTCTGATTAGTTCTAAGTAATTAACTAATTTTATTTAATTCGAAAGAAATGAAATTCTATATCGTTAGAATATTTACTCTTTTTTTGTTATTGGAAATTCTAGATTCTATTCTTTTCGAGATTTCTAGAGACATGATAATATATCATATTATATTGCATCCCTATGCATACAAAATTTCTAGTATGTAGGCCTGCTTAGCTCAGAGGTTAGAGCATCGCATTTGTAATGCGATGGTCATCGGTTCGATTCCGATAGCCGGCTTTTTACTATATTTTCATTTTTGTATTCAAATTTTGAAAAATGGATAATCCCCCCTCAAAGAATATTGAAAAAGTGTCTTCCCCTAAAATCCATGAATGACTTAAGTTTAAGTTATAGCAACTCATAACTATGTCACGAAAAGGATCTTATATTATTATTCTATTTTATATTTTATATTCTTATTTCGAATTTAGATCTATTCTATTTAGATATATTCTATATAAGATAATAATATATAAATATATATATATATAGAAAGTATCTTTCTACTTCTATATTTCTACTTATATAACTTATATATTCTATATATATTCTATATAGTATATAGAAATAGAATAAGAATAATAATAATAGATACTAATAACTAATAATAACTAATAGAAGTAGAAGTTTGAATATTTATCCAATTTCTCTCTTATCTCATTCTTTTTTATTCTTCTTTATTTATATTTTATATTTATAGTACAACTACACTACTTCAGCAAACTTCGCTTTGTTTAGTTCAGCTTTATTTTAGGTTTATTCTGTAAAATCAAATTTTCAAAAAACAAGAATGAAATGAATTCGAAAAATAAGGAGTGTTTATGTCGCGTTACCGAGGACCTCGTTTCAAAAAAATACGTCGCCTGGGGACTTTACCAGGACTAACTAATAAAGGGACTAAAGCTGGAAGCGATCTTAGAAACCAATCGCGCTCCGTAAAAAAATCTCAATATCGTATTCGCCTAGAAGAAAAACAAAAATTGCGTTTTCATTATGGTCTTACAGAACGACAATTACTTAAATACGTTCGTATCGCCGGAAAGGCCAAGGGGTCAACAGGTCAAGTTTTACTACAATTACTTGAAATGCGTTTGGATAACATCCTTTTTCGCTTGGGTATGGCTTCGACTATTCCCGGAGCCCGGCAATTAGTTAATCATAGACATATTTTAGTAAATGGGCGTATAGTAGATATATCAAGTTATCGCTGCAAACCCCAAGATATTATTATGGCGAAAGATCAACAAAAATCCAGAACTCTGATTCAAAATTATTTGCCCTCTTCCCTTCATGAGGAAGTGCCAAACCATTTGACCCTTGACCCATTCGAATATAAAGGATTAGTCAATCAAATAATAGATAGTAAATGGGTCGGTTTGAAAATAAATGAATTGCTAGTTGTAGAATATTATTCTCGTCAGGCTTAAACCTAAACTCTAAACTAAAGTAAAATAGCAAGCGTTCGGGCTATTTTTACCTTTCATCACATTCACCTAAGGTTAAGTAAGAAAAATACGAGTTTGATACCGATTTTATCCGATTTATGTATCATAGTCCGAGGGGGCCATTTTCATATCCTTTCCTGTATTCTTCCTAGTTCTAGTTTACGTGTCGCGGCAATTTGGAATAAAGAATCTATATCCACGAAGGATCTAACTAGTGGAACTAGTGCAACGCAATAAGGGTCTCCATTACTATTTGTTTTTTGTTTTGTTTGATCCGGTGTTGTTAATAAGATGGGTCTATTAAGTGAAGGTACGGAAAGAGAGGGATTCGAACCCTCGGTAAACAAAAGCCTACATAGCAGTTCCAGTGCTACGCCTTGAACCACTCGGCCATCTCTCCTAACATAATGATTATGAATCAAAAACCGAATGAATAGTGAGTTCTTCATATTCCATTCTCTTTTTTTGGATAGGTGCGACTTTTTTGAAATATTAAATATTACAAATAAGAATAGAAAATTTTTCATCAAAGTAAAGAAAGATCCTTCTTTGTAGGTTCCAAGATAAAGAATTCTTTCTTTTCTTAGGAAATCTTTTTAAAATGAAGGGGGGATTCATGTTTGCAAAAATGACTCCCCTCTATTTCGACTTTTTTGAATCCATTAAATCGATGAATTCCGAGGTGCTTTTTCTATTTTAATCATGGAATGATTATTTAATATTTAATCTTTTTCTTCTTTATATCATTAATATATCATAATTCAATCAAATTTTCTTGAGTTACTCGAATCTGTAACTTCAATGAAATTGGAATAGTTCCCTTCCTTGGTATACTACTACATTAGGATGAAATCGAATCGGATTCAAATATTTCTTATCGATTCCTGTCAAAAAAGAACAATTAGAATAGAAGGCCCATAATCTTTTTTCAAATAAATCCGTTTTTATGTTATTTCGTACTGTACAATTCTTTTCTTTGTGGGATCATTTTCCCACGAGAGGAAATGAGAAGAATTATAGAATGGATTGCTAGCTATGCCTAGATCGCGGATAAATGGAAATTTTATTGATAAGACCTTTTCAATTGTAGCCAATATCTTATTGCAAATAATTCCGACAACCTCAGGAGAAAAGGAGGCATTTACCTATTACAGAGATGGTGTGATTTGATTCTTTTTTTATTTCATTTCTCTTGGTCTTACGAGAAAGACACGTGATTCGGGAAAATTCTTGAAATAAATCTACGCTTGTTGAAGGTGAAGTTTGTAAATAGAACAATTCCTTCTGTCATGTATCCTCGATTAATGCAACCTCAGATGCTATGTTTCAATTTTTGATTCTAGTATTGAGCGAAAGGTTACACCTATTACACCTAGAGGTTCTGTATTATGGGACAACCCTACTCCACTAGTACAAATCCACTAGTATAAATGGGCAGCATAAGGGAAGAAGCACTACACCTAGGAATCAACAACACGAAAACCTTGTTCAAAATTACCCCTTGCCTTATTGGGCTCGGAACTAAAAGAATGGTTGGGACAACAAGCATCCATCTCGTTTGTACTTTGGATACCAATAGAACCATCGAGGGCTGTTGAAGTGACTAATTCCTGGAAATTAGGAGGCGTTGAAAACAAAGAAATTGTTGGAGTTCTCATTTCTATCTAGTCCCAACTTGATGTTAAGAAAAGATCTTTGGCAGGAAGGTCGGCTAGAGATTTCTTGTAAAAACACTAGCCCTGCTCAGTCCATAAGGAGAATATTTTCATCTTTTTTGATTATTCGCCTTATGCACATAAAGAGGAGCCGTATGAGGTGAAAATCTCATGTACGGTTCTGTAACGGAGATTCTTTTAATTGAATGTCGACCGTAACGGATGTCCGCTCAATCCGAAGGAAATTATGCGGAAGCTTTACAGAATTATTATGAAGCTATGCGACTAGAAATTGATCCCTATGACCGAAGTTATATACTCTATAATATAGGTCTTATCCATACAAGTAATGGAGAACATACGAAAGCTTTGGAATACTATTTCCGAGCACTAGAACGAAATCCATTCTTACCACAAGCATTTAATAATATGGCCGTGATCTGTCATTACGTGCGACTATCTTCACTATAGAAGTAAAAGGGGGGCTTTCTACATATGTATCGTTTAAAACAACGATTTTTATCAGCTGTAGAAAAGAAAGAAACTTCATAGAAGTTGAAATCGAAAGAAATAGATATACCCAGCTACTTTTTTCTATGGATAAAACAGGATCTAATTGGTAGAGGAAGCACCGTAAAGATCAATTGGCAAGGTTTGGGGCCATAATAACTGCGTACTTATGTCATGATGCATGATGA